ATCAAAGGCTCCATGCGCGCTCAAAGACGTAAAACAGTTACTTGGAAACTCTTTGAAGCAAATGCGCATTCCCCTCTTTTTTTGGACCGAATAGACAAATCTTTTTTTTTTTTTTTTGATATTTCTGAACGGATGAAAAAAATTTTTAGAAATTGGATGTGGAAAAACACAGAATTCACAATTTCGAATTATACAGAGAAAAAGACAAAAGAAAGCGCGAAAAAAAAAGAGGAGGACAAAAAAGAAGAAGACAAAAGAAAGGAGAAAGTGCGTATACAAATAGCGGAAGCCTGGGATAGTATTTTACTTGCTCAAGTAATGAGAGGTTTTTTATTAGTAACCCAATCAATTCTTAGAAAATATATTATATTACCTTCATTGATAATAGCTAAAAATATCGTCCGTATACTATTATTTCAATTTCCGGAATGGTATGAGGACTTAAAGGATTGGAATAGAGAAATGCATGTTAAATGTACCTATAACGGCGTTCAATTATCAGAAAAAGAATTTCCAAAAAACTGGTTAACAGACGGCATTCAGATCAAGATCCTATTTCCTTTTCGTCTTAAACCTTGGCACAGATCTAAGTTACGAGCCCCTTATAACGATCCAATGAAAAAGCAAGGTCAAAAAAATGATTTTTGTTTTTTAACAATTTTTGGAATGGAAGCTGAACTACCTTTTGGTTCTCCCAGAAAAAAACTTTCATTTTTTGAACCGATTTTAAAAGAACTCAAAAAAAAAATGAAAAAATTGCAAAAGAAATGTTTTATAATTCTAGGAATTTTTAAAGAACAAACAAAATTGTTTCTAAATGTCTCAAAAAAACAAAAAAAATGGATCATTAAAAACATTCTGTTTCTAAAAGAAATAATAAAAGAACTCTCAAAAATAAACCCAATTATATTATTTGGATTGAGAGAAATAGAAGTATATGAATTAAGTGAAATTAAAAAAGATTCAATAATCAGTAATCGGATGATTCAGGAATCGTCCATTCAAATTAGATCTCAGGATTGGACAAATTTTTCATTAACAGAAAAAAAAATGCAAGATCTGACTGATAGAATAAACACAATCATAAATCAAATAGAAAAAATTACAAAAGACAAGAAAAAGGGATTTATAACTTCAGATAGAAATTTGAGTTCTAACAAAATAAGTTATGATGATAAAAGATTGGAATCACAAAAAAATATTTGGCAGATATTAAAAAGAAGAACTGCTCGATTAATCCGTAAATCCCATTATTTTATAATATTTTTCATTGAAAAGATATACATAGATATCTTTCTATCTATGATTAATATTCCTAGTATCAATACACAACTTTTTCTTGAATCAACAAAAAAAATTATTAATAAAAACATTAACAGTAATGAAGCAAATCAAGAAAGAATTAATAAAACAAATCAAAGTTTAATTAAATTTATTTCGATTATAAAAGAGTCACTTTCTAATACTAATATTAGTCTTAGTCAAAAAAATTCAAAGACTTTTTTTGACTTATCTTACTTTTCACAAGCATATGTATTTTACAAATTATCACAAACCCAACTTATTAAGTTAGAGAAATTGAAATCCGTATTTCAATATAATGGAACCCCCCTTTTTCTTAAGAATGAAATAAAGGATTTTTTTGTTGTAAGACAAGAACTATTTCATTCCGAAATAAGACCTAAGAATCTTCGCAATTCTGTAATGAATCAATGGACAAATTGGTTAAGGAGTCATTATCAATATCAATGTGATGTATCTCAAATTAAATGGTCTAGAGTAGTACCACAAAAATGGCGAAATATATTGAACTGTATAGCTCAAAATAAAGATTTCTATAAAGATTTGTGTGATTTATATGAAAAAGATGAATTAATTCACTACGAAAAAAAAACAAAAATTGAAACGGATTTATTATTGAATCAAAAGGATAATTTTAAAAAACAATATAGATATGATCTTTTAGCATATAAATCTATAAATTCTGAAACTAAGAAGTACTCTTCAATTTATGGATCACCATTACAAGTAAAAACTAACCAAGATATTTTTTATAATTACAACACACATAAACAAAAATCATTTAATATGGTAGAAGATGATATTCGAGATATGGATAAAAATACGGATAGAAAATATTTTGATTGGAGAATTCTCGATTTTTGTCTTAAAACGAAAGTCGATATTGAGGCCTGGATCAATATTGATACTGACACTAACAGTAATAAATATACTAAGACTAGGGTTAATAAGTATCAAATAATTGATAAAATCAATAATAAGGGTCTTTTTTATCTCACACTTCAGCAAGATCAAAAAATCAACCTATCCAATCAAAAACCCCTTTTGGATTGGATGGGAATGAATGAAGAAATACTAAGTCGTCCCATATCAAATCTGGAACTTTGGTTCTTGCCAGAATTTGTGAGACTTTATAATACGTATAAAATGAAACCGTGGGTTATACCAATTAAATTACTACTTTTTAATTCTAATATAAAAAAAAATGCTAGTGAAAACAAAAGCATCACTGGAAATAAAAAAAGAGATCCTTTTATATCAATATCGGCGAATGAAAAAAAATCTCTTGAATTAGAAAACCGAAATCAAGGAGAAAAAGAATCCACGGGCCAAGCAGATCTTAAATCAGCTCTTTCAAACCAAGAAAAAGATGTTGAAGAAGATTATACGGGATCGGACATGAAAAAACATAGAAATAAAAAACAATACAAGATCAATACAAAAGCGGAGTTTGATTTCTTCCTAAAAAGGTATTTGTATTTTCAATTGAGATGGGATGATTCTTTAAATAAAAAAATAATCAATAACATCAACGTATATTGTCTCCTGCTTAGACTGATAAATCCAAGAGAAATTACTATATCCTCTATTCAAAGGGGCGAAATGAGTCTGGATATTTTGACGATTCAGAAAGATGTAACTCTTACAGAATTTATTAAAAGGGGATTTTTGATTATTGAACCAATTCGTCTAGCTATAAAAAATGATGGAAAATTTATTATGTATCAAACCCTCGGTATTTCATTAGTTCATAAAAGTAAACATCAAATAAATCAAAGATACCGAGAAAAAAAACATGTTGATAAGAATTCTGATGAAGTCATTACAAAACATCAAAAGATGACTGGAAATAGATATAAAAAAAATTATGATTTGTTTGTTCCTGAAAATATTTTATCGCCTAGACGTCGTAGAGAATTGCGAATTCTAATTTGTTTAAATTCTAAGAATAGACATAGAAAGGCATCTTTTTGTAATGGGAATGAGGTAAACAGTCAAGTTGTGGATAAAAGCCAAAAATATAAAAAAAAACTTATAAAATTAAAACTATTTCTTTGGCCCAATTATCGATTAGAAGATTTAGCTTGTATGAATCGTTATTGGTTTAATACCAATAATGGCAGTTGTTTCAGTATGGTAAGGATACATATGTATCCGCGATTGAAAATTCATTAATAGTACATTTTTCCTATATTTCCCATACCATATCTGGTCTATGACGACAAAGAGATGCACGCATACATTGTCTTACATTCCATTCTGATACATGATACTAATTCAATGACATATCAATTAGATCTAGAATGAACAAAATTTTCTTATTTTAGGTCTAAACTTTTATCTTTTGTGAGTGAAGAAACCAACCATACTTTTGTATCCCCTTTCAAATCCAATTTAAAAATGAAAATAGGATTGAGTAAGTTTTATTAAATTAAAAAAATTAGAAATTAATAACGAAATTCAAATTATTGTATATACCAAATAAAAATTAGGGGCATTATTATTACTGATCAATAAAGATATCTATCAATAAAAAATATCTTAAAATAAAAAGAGGGGGGGAGAGAAGATTTCAGTTTATGGTAAAAAATTCATTCATCTCAGTTATTTCACAAGAAGAAAAAGACGAAAACAGAGGATCTGTTGAATTTCAAATAGTTAGTTTCACCAATAGGATACGAAGACTTACTTCACATTTACAATTACACAAAAAAGACTATTTATCTCAGAGAGGTTTACGTAAAATTCTGGGAAAACGCCAACGATTACTGTCTTATTTGTCAAAGAAAAATAGAATATGTTATAAAGAATTAATTAATCGGTTGGATATTCGGGAGTCAAAAACTCGTTAATTTGATTTTTATAAAGGCATTTTGAATTATTTGATTTATTAGATCTTGAATTTTAATGAACTTTTTTTCGTTTTCAGCAATTCATGAAAGAATGAATCGAGGAAAAACCTATGAATATACCGGCTACAAGAAAAGACCTCATGATAGTCAATATGGGCCCCCACCACCCATCAATGCATGGTGTTCTTCGACTCATCATTACTCTAGATGGTGAAGATGTTATTGACTGTGAACCAATATTGGGTTATTTACATCGAGGAATGGAAAAAATTGCGGAAAATCGAACAATTATACAATATTTGCCTTATGTAACACGGTGGGATTATTTAGCTACTATGTTCACAGAAGCAATAACTGTAAACGGACCGGAACAGTTGGGAAATATTCAAGTACCTAAAAGAGCCAGCTATATCAGAATAATTATGTTGGAGTTGAGTCGTATAGCTTCTCATCTGTTATGGCTCGGTCCTTTTATGGCGGATATTGGTGCACAAACTCCCTTTTTCTATATTTTCAGAGAAAGAGAATTAGTATATGATCTATTCGAAGCTGCCACCGGTATGAGAATGATGCATAATTATTTTCGTATCGGAGGAGTAGCGGCCGATCTACCTCATGGCTGGATAGATAAATGTTTGGATTTCTGCGATTATTTTTTAACAAGAGTTGCTGAATATCAAAAACTTATTACACGAAATCCTATTTTTTTAGAACGAGTCGAGGGAGTAGGCATTATTGGTAGAGAGGAAGTAATAAATTGGGGTTTATCAGGACCAATGCTGCGAGCTTCCGGAATACAATGGGATCTTCGTAAAGTTGATCATTATGAATGTTACGACGAATTTGATTGGGAAGTACAATGGCAAAAAGAAGGAGATTCATTGGCTCGTTATCTAGTCCGAATTGGTGAAATGATAGAATCCGTAAAAATTATTCAACAGGCCCTGGAAGGAATTCCAGGAGGACCCTATGAGAATTTAGAAATACGATACTTTGATAGAGAAAGGAATCCGGAATGGAATGATTTTGAATATCGATTTATTAGTAAAAAGCCGTCTCCTACATTTGAATTGCCGAAACAAGAACTTTATGTGAGAGTAGAAGCCCCAAAGGGAGAATTGGGAATTTTTCTCATAGGGGATCAGAGTGGTTTTCCTTGGAGATGGAAAATCCGCCCGCCGGGTTTTATCAATTTGCAAATTCTTCCGCGGTTAGTTAAAAGAATGAAATTGGCTGATATTATGACGATACTAGGTAGTATAGATATCATTATGGGAGAAGTTGATCGTTGAAATGATAATTGATACACCGGAAGTACAAGATATCGATTCTTTTTCTAGATTAGAATTTTTTAAAGAGGTTTATGGAATTCTATGGGTTCTTGTTCCTATTTTGACTCTTGTAGTGGGAATCACAATAGGCGTACTGGTAATTGTATGGTTAGAAAGAGAAATATCGGCAGGGATACAACAACGTATTGGACCTGAATACGCCGGCCCTTTGGGAGTTCTTCAAGCTCTAGCAGATGGGACAAAACTACTTTTCAAAGAAAATCTTTTTCCATCTAGGGGGGATACTCGTTTATTCAGTATCGGGCCATCCATAGCAGTCATATCAATTTTAGTAAGCTATTCAGTAGTTCCTTTTGGATATCACCTTGTTTTAGCGGATCTCAATATCGGTGTTTTTTTATGGATTGCCATTTCCAGTATTGCTCCAATTGGACTTCTTATGTCGGGATACGGGTCAAATAATAAATATTCCTTTTTAGGCGGTCTACGAGCTGCTGCTCAATCGATTAGTTATGAAATACCATTAACTTTATGTGTGTTATCAATATCTCTACGTGCGATTCGTTGATACATAGACATAAACTTTTCTCTATTCCTTCCTTTCAAGGAAAGGGTTGGAATGGATTGAGTAGATATCTTAATTTTTTTTTTTATTCATTATTCGGGTTGATGAACTAAATCAAATAGTTATATGAGTGAAAGAAAACAGCTTATATATAAATTCGCAGTAAAAAGATTGATTCTCATTTTCTATGTATAAGAGTTAGAGAGTTAAGCGGAAATAAACATAAACAGAAGAGACCGTTTCCCCCAAGATTGGTTGATTAGTCATCCTGACTTGAAGCGGGTTCAAAAGATCAACCGTATTGAGTTTTCACTATCATTTTTATGTATTAGCATAACATTTTTATGTATTAGCATAACGGGGGATTGAGCAAAAACGAGTGGATGGTTAGAAACACGAACATATGTAAAGGATTAGTAATGGAGATTATGTAAATTCTCCAAAAGGACCTTTTTACATAATATACAAACAAAGAATACTAATTGGGGCTTTAAGTTGGTAGAAATGATCAGGCAGTACTCCCCATGACACGATTCCAATCCAGAGTATACTCCTATCCACCGATTTAATAAATAACTATTCGAAACGAAATAATCCTTTACTTTATTTTGAAAGCCCTCTTTTTCTCAGAAATAGAAAGAAGAATAGGAACGAAAAAAAAAATATATAAAGATATACTTTTTTTATTCTTTGTTACTTTTATTCTTTCCCATATACATATTAATAGATATATAATTTGTGTCATAATTCATTAATTAATATAGAATTTTTTTTTCGTACGTGAAACCAACGGGTTATTGATATTTTTACAAGAAGTATTTTATTGAACAGTTAAGTTATTACTGAACAAAGAAGAATTGAAATTATTATTGAAATTATTAAATTAAAGAAAGGATGAGATCAATTCAGAAGTACTTTTTTTATTTAATTTTGAATTTAAATAATTATAACAGACAGAATTCAATTGGTCTAATTTGGGACCGGCCGATAGTTATCCATCCTACAAACATATCAAGATTCAAAAAAGAATACTGACGCGGTCCCTATATTTATTTCTGGCCTTCAAGGAGCCGTATGAGGTGAAAATCTCATGTACGGTTCTGTAATAGCGATGGTAACAGTGATGGTATCACCGACTATAATTATCTAACAGTTCAAGTACAATTGATATTGTTGAGGCGCAATCAAAATATGGTTTTTGGGGATGGAATTTGTGGCGTCAGCCTATAGGGTTTATCATTTTTATTATTTCTTCCCTAGCAGAATGTGAGAGATTACCTTTTGATTTACCAGAAGCAGAAGAAGAGTTAGTAGCAGGTTATCAAACCGAATACTCGGGTATAAAATTTGGGTTATTTTATGTTGCTTCCTATCTAAACCTATTGGTTTCTTCATTATTTGTAACAGTTCTTTACTTGGGAGGTTGGAATATATCTATTCCGGACATATATGTTTCTGAGCTTTTTGAAATAAATAAAACATGTGGAGTTTTTGGAGCGATAATTGGTATCTTTATTACATTAGCTAAAACTTATTTGTTCTTGTTCATTCCTATCACAACAAGATGGACTTTACCGAGGCTAAGAATGGACCAACTATTGAATCTTGGATGGAAATTTCTTTTACCTATTTCTCTCGGTAATCTATTATTAACAACTTCTTTCCAACTCTTTTCACTGTAAAGTAACATTCTATATTCACAACGTGTCTCAAACAAGAGAAATAAACAAACATAAAACTATTCATATATATATTAACGATATGTTCTCTATGGTAACTGGGTTCATGAATTATGGTCAACAAACAGTACGAGCTGCAAGGTACATTGGTCAAAGTTTCATGATTACTTTATCCCACGCAAATCGTTTACCCGTAACTATTCAATATCCTTATGAAAAATTAATCACCGCGGAGCGTTTCCGCGGTCGAATCCATTTTGAATTTGATAAATGTATTGCTTGTGAAGTATGCGTTCGTGTATGTCCTATAGATCTACCCGTTGTTGATTGGAAATTGGAAACTGATATTCGCAAGAAACGGCTGCTTAATTACAGTATTGATTTCGGAGTCTGTATATTTTGTGGTAATTGCGTTGAGTATTGTCCAACGAATTGTTTATCAATGACTGAAGAATATGAACTTTCTACTTATGATCGTCACGAATTGAATTATAATCAAATTGCTTTGGGTCGTTTACCAATGTCAGTAATTGACGATTATACAATTCGAACAATTTTGAATTCGCCTCAAATAAATAAGTAAAGCTCTTGATTAACGAATAATTTATAATTACTTTACTAATAACTAATATAGAAGGAATTTTGGTTTCTTTCGTGTTGTTTGGTCAATGTAAGAAACGCGTCTTAATTTGGATTGAAAATCCAGTAATTAATATATCCATAATTGTTTTAAAATATATAGTTTAGAATTAGAACGACTCTTTCAGATAAAGAATGAAATTAGTCCAATAATAGTACTCACATTTATTCATATCCCTTAGTATTTATTTACTTAGGATTAAATTAGGAATTGCTCAAAAATCATAAAAAAAAAATTTCTGGTCGGGTCTCAATAAGGTCATGAAAAACATTTCTATTTATTTATCTCTTATTTTACATATAATGGATTTGCCCGGACCAATACATGATTTTCTTTTAGTCTTTCTGGGATCGGTTCTTATACTAGGAGGTATGGGGGTGGTATTATTTACCAACCCCATTTATTCTGCCTTTTCATTGGGACTGGTTCTTGTTTGTATATCCTTATTCTATATTCTATTAAACTCTTATTTTGTAGCTGCTGCACAACTCCTTATTTACGTGGGAGCTATAAATGTTTTAATCGTATTTGCTGTGATGTTCATGAATGGTTCAGAATATTACAAAGATTTGAATCTTTGGACCATTGGGGATGTGGTTACTTTGCCAGTTTGTACAAGTATTTTTGTTTTACTCATGATTATTATTACGGATACGTCATGGTACGGAATTATTTGGACTACAAGATCAAACCAGATTATAGAGCAAGATTTGATAAGTAATAGTCAACAAATTGGAATTCATTTATCAACAGATTTTTTTCTTCCATTTGAATTCGTTTCGATAATTCTTTTAGCCGCTTTGATAGGTGCAATTGCCGTAGCGCGACAGTAAAAAATTTATAGAATTAGCAATGCACATTAAACTCTGTTCGGTTTTATTACATTACATTTATTTCCCTTTAATTAAAGATTGTTTATGTCTAAAATAGAAATTATTCAATCTATTCTATTAACAATAGAAAATCTGCCTTTGTTCCGTAATTTTTTTTATCCTAGTCAATTGAATCTGTTGAATTGTTGTTCAGTTCATATTGAAATGAATCGAAATTGATAAGGAGTTGGTCAATGATGCTCGAACATGTACTTGTTTTGAGTGCCTACTTATTTTCTATCGGTATCTATGGATTGATCACGAGCCGGAATATGGTTAGAGCCCTTATGTGTCTTGAACTTATACTGAATGCGGTTAATATGAATTTCGTAACATTTTCTGATTTTTTTGATAGTCGCCAATTAAAAGGAAATATTTTCTCAATTTTTGTTATAGCTATTGCAGCCGCTGAAGCAGCTATTGGCCCGGCTATTGTTTCATCAATTTATCGTAACAGAAAATCAACTCGTATCAATCAATCGAATTTGTTGAATAAGTAGTATTAATCATATAAATTCTAATATTCATAAATTAGAATTACCATGACCATACATTACGTAATAATACATGTTTTCAAAAATATAAGAAATTAAAGTATCTTGGCTCTATCGCATGAGTCAATCCAGAAGTAGATTGATTAGAAAAATTATGATAAATTATTGATTCATCTGGTGTCTAAATATATGATTCATTTACAAGTTTACTAGATCGAAACTTTCTGACATTCAAAAATTTATAGATCCAAATGTCACATTCAGTAAAGATTTATGATACGTGTATAGGGTGTACTCAATGCGTGCGCGCCTGCCCAACGGATGTATTAGAAATGATACCTTGGGACGGGTGTAAAGCTAAGCAAATTGCTTCTGCTCCAAGAACAGAGGACTGTGTCGGTTGTAAGAGATGTGAATCCGCCTGTCCGACAGATTTCTTGAGTGTTCGAGTTTATTTATGGCATGAAACAACTCGAAGTATGGGTCTGGCTTATTAATACGTTCCAGAAAACCCTACTTGAATACATTTGATTTTTTTACCTTTACCGACAAAAACCCGCGCTCAAAAACTTTTTATTTTGAGCACGGGTTTTTCTGGTCCAAGTTTATCTTGTTTTTACCATGAATAATTTTCCTTGGTTAACGCTAGTTGTAGTTTTGCCAATATTCGCGGGTTCCTTAATTTTCTTTCTCCCTCATAGAGGAAATAAGATTATGCGATGGTATACTATATGTATATGCATAATAGAACTCCTTCTAACAACCTATGCATTCGGTTATCGTTTCCAATTGGATGATCCATTAATGCAACTGACAGAGGATTATAAATGGATCGATTTTTTTGATTTTTACTGGAGATTGGGAATAGATGGAATTTCTATAGGACCCATTTTACTGACAGGATTTATCACAACTTTAGCTACTTTAGCGGCTTGGCCGATTACTCGAGATTCCCGACTATTCCATTTTCTGATGTTAGCAATGTATAGCGGTCAAATAGGACCATTTTCTTCTCGAGACCTTTTACTTTTTTTCATCATGTGGGAGTTAGAATTAATTCCAGTTTATCTACTTCTATCCATGTGGGGGGGAAAGAAACGTTTGTATTCAGCTACAAAATTTATTTTGTACACTGCAGGAAGTTCCGTTTTTTTATTAATGGGAGTTTTGGGTATTGGTTTATATGGTTCCAATGAACCAACATTAAATTTTGAAACATCAGCTAATCAATCGTATCCTGTAGCACTGGAAATAATATTCTATATTGGATTTCTTATTGCTTTTGCTGTCAAATCACCGATCATACCCTTACATACATGGTTACCAGACACCCATGGAGAGGCACATTACAGTACTTGTATGCTTTTAGCCGGAATCTTATTAAAAATGGGAGCGTATGGATTGGTTCGGATCAATATGGAATTATTACCCCACGCCCATTCTATATTCTCTCCCTGGTTGATTATAGTAGGCACAATTCAAATAATCTATGCAGCTTCAACATCTCCCGGTCAGCGTAATTTAAAAAAAAGAATAGCCTACTCTTCTGTATCTCATATGGGTTTCATAATTATAGGAATTGGTTCTATAAGCGATACAGGACTCAACGGAGCCATTTTACAAATAATCTCTCACGGATTTATTGGCGCTGCGCTTTTTTTCTTGGCCGGAACGAGTTATGATAGAATACGTCTTGTTTATCTCGACGAAATGGGCGGAATGGCTATCGCAATTCCAAAAATATTCACGACTTTCAGTATCTTATCAATGGCTTCTCTTGCATTACCGGGCATGAGCGGTTTTGTTGCCGAATTGTTAGTTTTTTTTGGAATACTTACTAGTCAAAAATATCTTTTAATGACAAAAATATTAATTACTTTTGTAATGGCAATTGGAATGATATTAACTCCTATTTATTCATTATCTATGTTACGCCAGATGTTCTATGGATACAAGCTTTTTAATGCCCCAAACTCTTATTTTTTGGATTCTGGACCGAGAGAATTATTTGTTTCGATCTCTATCCTTTTACCTGTAATAGGTATTGGTGTTTATCCCGATTTCGTTTTATCATTATCAGTTGACAAGGTCGAAGCTATTATATCCAATTATTTTTTTCGATAGTTTTTGTGAGTAAACCAAAAAATGAAACTGAAATTCCATGATTTTAAAAATGGTTGATTGTACAATAAAAAAATGAGTCTTTTATATTCTTTTAAGTAAAATAAATAAATTGGAATTCTATTATAACTAGATATCTTTTGAATTTGTGAGAACCATTTGAATCAAGTAATGGAAATGATTCAAATGGTTCTTGATTGTTTACATGAAGTTTTCGTATATATACCTGTATGCCGTCCTATGTTTATATTCGTCAAGTCTTTTATTCAATTAGATGTTAATGTAAATGAACCATAACTATGCAACCCTATTCCTAATAGATTAACCCCAAAATAGCATATCCAAATTATAAGAAAGCCCATTGAGGCCACAATTGCAGAATTTACACTTTCAAAATTTTTATTTGTTCTAATATGTAAATAAATAGCGAATATGGTCCAAGTAATAAATGCCCAAGTCTCCTTTGGATCCCAATTCCAATATGATCCCCATGCTTCATTAGCCCATACTGCTCCCGAAAGAATACCTACGGTTAAAAGGATAAACCCTAGACTAATAATACGATAACTCCAACGATCCAATTGTTGAATCAATTGATACCTGTAATAATTTTGAGACGAAATAAAAGAAGTGTTTCGTAAGACATTGTTTCTTTCGTTCACGTATTGAATCTCACTAAAGTAAACTGACTCATTTTCTAAATTATTGCTTTTACTAAAAATCCTTATGAATTTTCGAAATGTAATGACTAGAAGAGCTAGTGATAATAATGATCCACACAAAAGAGCTGCATAGCTCAATACCATCATACTTACGTGCATCATTAACCAATGGGATTGGAGAGCGGGTACTAATATCGCGGATTGATGCATTTCAGTTAAAAGACCCGAAGTAGCAAAACCTTGCGTAAAAATAGCACTTGGCGCGGTTATTGCGCTTAAATGGTTTTTATGTTTTTTAAAATACGGAATAATATGAATAATGGAAAAACTCCACGAAAGAAAAATTAATGATTCATATAAATCACTTAATGGTAAATGCCTCAAATACATCCAACGAGTAACTAATAATCCTGTTATGCAGAAAAAAGTAGCTATCATCCCCTTTTCTGACGAATCATCTAGTCCTACGATTTCATCGACTAATAAAATTATCAAATGAATTGTAATTACAATTGAAACGATCGAAAAGGATATATGAGTTAATATATGCTCTAAAGTTGAAAATATCATAAAAATTATTAAATTAATAAGGGCGTCCCTCAATTATAGGAATTGAATTCATTATAGGACTTACTCTTTTATAAGATGCCATGCCGCCACTCGGACTCGAACCGAGATGCTCTAGCACTGCTTCCTAAGAGCAGCGTGTCTACCGATTTCACCATAGCGGCTTATTCGAAATCATAATAACCTATTTTTATTCAATCGTCGAGCTTGAAGGAGTTAATTCAATCCAATATTTTTTTTAGGAAACCATTCAAATTGATGAATAAAAACTTGTTTAAAAATTAGGGATTAAAACGTTTTCGTTAACGTTAATAATATTGATTTTTCTTATTTTATTTCTTATTATTATCTTTTTATTTCTTATTATTATCTTTTTATTTAGTTATTTAGTATTTTAGGATGTCAATTTTATTTAACTGAACTAACAATGTATTTTTTCGTAGGCTATTACTTTATGCTCTCCTAAAACTAAAATGTAACAGTTGTAACTAGATAATTTTTACTTCAATCCCTGGATATAAGTAAAAAAAATGTTCTGCCTCGTTTGCATTTTTTAATGATTAATTTCTTTTATCATTTATTTTATTAATCTAAAATAAAAAATTCATTTTATCGATTAATAAAAAAATAGAATTTTTATATAACACAATTTCAGCGATACACTCAAAAGATTTATGTAAATATTTGCATAGTTAGGTTGCGTTAGGATTTTTTGTTGTGTAGAGAATTTGCGTTAAGATTTAGCAAACCCATTAAGTTAGGTATTTGGGATGGTCGTATCAATCATATAAAAAAATTTCGTATAGAAATTGTACCATACTTCAAAATATTTTCTAAATTTTTTAATTAATATATATATATTATATCTTGATCGATCTTCCAATCGAAACATAGGATCTAAAATAGATCACTCAAAATTGGCGCATTCGTCATATAACTACCTAAAAATGGAAACGGGGCTTTTATTAATTTAATTGGGTTTAAGGAATTTATATAGTGATAATAATTTCTAAAACCCAAAATAATGGTTTCAAAGATTATAAAAAACATTTTAAACTTAATCAATTAGTTTCAACGACCTCTTCTTTTCAACGACCTCTTCTTTAATAATATAAAATAAAAAATATAACTAAAAAAAAATTCTTTTTATTATTGAGTAAGGGCGATGGGGAAAGTGATAATCCCCATCCGGAAAATGATAAAACATACTAAAATGAAAGGCGAAACCTTGCGCTTGCGTTTACCCTTTTTTCAAACAAAAAAGTACCATTCATTTTTAGAATTAAGTAGACAACAGAATTCTTATCTATATCAGAAACGAAAGAAAAATTTGGCTTCAAATTAAAGTAAAACAAATTCAATTTTATATTCGTTTAAATTAAAACATTATGAGACTAATTCTTTTTTATTTATTTTATTTTTAATGTATATTGTTTATATTGTAATTTATCTTATATATTAATATTTATTCTTTTACTATACTATTATGATTCTTTTACTATACTATTATGATGTACTATACTATTATGATGTTAATATTAATTATAATTGATAAATATTATTTATCATTTTTATAACTTATAAATCTTATAAATAAACTATAAAAAAATTATATCACTTTATTAGTTATTAGAACGATTCAGATTATTTATTTGTTACACAAAAAAAACTTTTAGAACTCCCGGTAGAAAGAGATTTCGCTAACGAAAAAGCTTTCAATGCTGCCCTATATCCCTTCCTTTTCCAAATATTTTTACGAATACGTTTTTTTGAAATAGAGGTGCGCTTTTTTGGAACTGCCATTAAAAAGTTATAATAGGTTTTTCGGTTGGATGTGAAAGACATCTATTGTTCAAAATCAATTGTTCTTTACTATTCTCTATCTATTTTTTCTCTAAATTAGACTCAAAAAAAAAAAGGAGGGGGGTAAAAATCACATAAAATATTAATAAGAACGATAAGGTACACTATGCCAAATAGATTGAAGTTGATAAAATAAAAAAAAAATAATACAAAAAAAAAGAAAGATTGTCCGTTTCGTTTTCTTTCTATTTTCGTCGTGTTACATTTATACATGTAATAAAAAAATCTAAAAGTTTAATAACCCAACCCTTCTCCCGCTTAATTAAAAAATAAAAAAACTTTAATAATTTTTTCTATTATATTAATTAATTTAATATTAATTTAATTGGTCAAGCTCGAAGAAAGAGTCCACAAAATTTTAATTATCAAATGAGACTAGTAGTTAATCTGTTAAAGGATACAAAATACATAATTTAAAGGCATTTTATTTGCCCCCTTTTTTTTCCGTAAAATTAAAGTGTTGGATATCATAGCATTTCCTACAAATAGCTTTTATTGTAATGGAAGACAAACAATTAGTTACAAAACAAATTGGTTAATGATTCTAAATAACCGAATTACAATAAATAGTTTTAGTTATGGGCTTTATGATTCATATCAAATACTGTTTTTGGTATAATTATTTATCCTTGTTCTATAGATATAAAAAAATTATTGTAATACGTAATAATTAAAATGAAAATTCTAATTTTCATTTTTTATCTTCATAAAATTTTATTTAAAAATTAGAATTTAATATTAACAATTCAGTATTAATAAAATGAAATACGTATTTTTTTTCACTAGTGACTTATTTATATCATTTGACCAATTACAACCTCTTGATTTTAAATATTTGAAGTAGTTTGGAAAGATTCAGAATAATTAAGGCTAGAAAATTCTATTTAAGTTTTATTTTATATATCTTAATTTTTTTTTTATTAACCGACCCCTTTCAAAAGAAAAGAAATAAGAACCGGTGACTCAGAAACAATTAATTAAGATAATTTTTTTTTTTTATTTTTTTATGGAATATACATATCAATATTCATGGATTATACCTTTCATTCCACTTCCAGTTCCTATCTTAATTGGAACAGGACTTCTACTTTTTCCAACGGCAACAAAAAATCTTCGCCGTATGTGGGCTTTTCCTAGTGTTTTATTATTAAGTATAGTTATGGTTTTTTCAGCCCTTTTTTCTATTCAGCAAATAAATAATAATTCTGTCTATCAATATGTATGGTCTTGGACCATCAATAATGATTTTTCTTTAGAATTTGGCTGCTTGGTTGATCCACTTACTTCTATTATGTCGATATTAATCACTACTGTTGGAATTATGGTTCTTATTTATAGTGACAATTATATGTCTCATGATCAGGGATATTTGAGATTTTTTGCTTATATGAGTTTTTCCAATACTTCAATGTTGGGATTAGTTACTAGTTCTAATTTGATACAAATTTATATTTTTTGGGAATTAGTTGGAGTGTGTTCTTATCTATTAATAGGTTTTTGGTTCACACGACCCAGTGCCGCGAATGCTTGTCAAAAAGCGTTTGTAACTAATCGTGTCGGGGATTTTGGTTTATTATTAGGAATTTTGGGTTTTTATTGGATAACAGGTAGTTTCGAATTTCGGGACTTGTTTGAAATATTCAATAACTTGGTTTCTAATAATGAAGTTAATTTTTTATTTGTTACTTTATGCGCCTCCCTATTATTTGCCGGCGCTGTTGCTAAATCCGCCCAATTTCCCCTTCATGTATGGTTACCTGATGCCATGGAAGGGCCTACCCCCATTTCGGCTCTTATACATGCCGCTACTATGGTAGCAGCAGGAATTTTTCTTGTAGCTCGGCTTCTTCCTCTTTTCATAGTTATACCTTACATTCTAAATCTAATAGCTTTGATAGGTATAATAACATTATTTTTAGGAGCCACTTTAGCTCTTGCTCAAAAAGATATTAAGAAAAGCTTAGCTTATTCTACAATGTCTCAATTGGGTTATATGATGTTAGCTCTAGGTATGGGGTCTTATCGAGCTGCTTTATTTCATTTGATTACTCATGCTTATTCGAAGGCATTGTTGTTCTTAGGATCTGGATCAATTATTCATGCGATGGAAGCTATTGTTGGATATTCTCCAGATAAAAGTCAGAATATGGTTCTTATGGGCGGTTTAAGAAAACATGTACCAATTACAAAAACTGCTTTTTTATTGGGTACACTTTCTCTTTCTGGTATTCCACCCCTTGCTTGTTTTTGGTCCAAAGATGAAATTCTTAATGATAGTTGGTTGTATTCACCTATTTTTGCAATAATAGCTTGGTCCACAGCAGGATTAACTGCATTTTATATGTTTCGGATCTATTTACTTGCTTTTGAAGGACATTTAAACGTTTATTTTCAAACTTACAGTGGCAAAAAAAGTAGTTCGTTCTATTCAATGTCTCTATGGGGTAAAGATAAAGAAGGACCCGAAATTATTAAAAAAAATTTGCGTTTATTATATTTATTAACGACGAAAAACAATGAAAAAACTTATTTTTTAAACACATATCGAATTAATAGTAATGAAAATAGTAATGAAAATGTAAGAAGCACGG